CATTAAGGATTTCATCTTTGGACCAAAAACAAGCAAATGGTGGAATACCACAAAGAGACAATGTACCCAACAGGAAGGTTATTCTTGTAATTGGAACATATTTTTGTAAACCACCCATAAGAACCATATTTTGACTTTCTTCTGGTGAATAACCAACAATGGGTTCCATTGAATGAATAATCGATCCAGATCCCAAAAACAATAAAGCTTTTGAGTAAGCATGGGTAATCAAATGAAATAAAGCAGCTCGATAAGAACCTATACCGAGAGCTAGCATAATATAACCCAATTGAGACATTGTTGAATAGGCTAAGCTTCTTTTAATGTCTCTTTGAGCAAGAGCCAGGGTAGCTCCTAGTATTAATGTTAATATACCTATAAAAGAAATGAAATTCATTATATAAGGTATGCATATAAAAAGAGGAATAAGCCGAGCTACGAGAAATATTCCTGCCGCTACCATAGTAGCTGCATGTATAAGGGCTGAAATGGGGGTGGGCCCTTCCATAGCATCGGGTAACCATACATGAAGGGGAAATTGTGCAGATTTAGCAATCGCACCTAGGAATAATAACGAAGCACACAAAGTAGCAAATAAAGAATGAAATTCATTATTTTGGATGAAATTCTCTGTTATTTTGAACAAATATCTAAATTCCACACTACCTGTTATCCAATAAAATCCTATGATTCCTAATAATAAACCAAAATCTCCGACACGATTAGTTACAAAAGCTTTTTGACAAGCACTTGCTGCAATTGGTCGTGTAAACCAAAAACCTATCAATAAATAAGAACTCATTCCAACGAGTTCCCAAAAAAAATAAATTTGTATTAAATTAGAACTAGTAACTAATCCCAACATAGAGCTATTGAAAAAACTCAGATAAGCAAAAAATCTCAAATATCCTTGATCGTGAGACATATAATTGTCACTATAAATAAGAACCATGATCCCAACAGTAGTAATTAAAATGAACATAATGGAAGTAAGCGGATCAATAAAATAACCAAACTCTAAGGAAAAATCATTATGAATCATCCAAGACCATAAATATTGATAACTAGAACTTCCATTTATTTGATAAATAGAAATATTTGCTGAGAATACCATAGCTATACTTAATAATAAAGTACTAGTAAAAGCCCATATGCGACGAATACTTTTTGCTATTGTTGGAAAAAGTAAAAGTCCAAATCCTATTAACACCGGAACTGGAAGTGGCAGAAAGGGTATTATCCACGCGTATTGGTATGTATGTTCCATAAAGAGATATGTTTTATAAAAATAAATTTTGCATAAGAAATGAAATTTAAAATAGGTATTTATAATTTCTATTATAATTATACTTAATACTCCTTTTTTTGATTACTAATCATTATGGAATCATCATGAATTTGAATAATTGAGCAATTAGAAAAGATTTAACTAAATAGTTGTATATTAACTATAATTAACTTGATATGAAATAGAATTTATGAATGGAATCCTTTTTATTTAGAAAGGAATAACTAAGGTTACTTCGATTAAAGAATTTATTTATAATAACATTAGGATATTCCATATTTCTTATATAATAATAGAAAGAAATAAAAAATGTTGATCTACATTATAATTAAATAAAAGAAGGTTGAAATACTCAAAAACGAGCAAAAAAAGATAATCAAAGATAATATCTTTGTAAAAATAAATGTTTTTCACATACAACAATAACAAAAGTGATCACTTTTTGAATGGCCGTTCCAAAAAAACGTCTTTCTAGATCCAAGAAGCGTATTCGTAAAAATATTTGGAAAAAAAAAGGTTGTTTAGCTGCAGTAAAAGCTTTTTCTTTAGCAAAATCAATTTCCACCGGGTATTCCAAAAGTTTTTTTGTACAACAAAAAAAGAAATAAAAGAGTACTCTTTTATTTTTTAAAAAAAAGGATTCTCTATCTCAATATGATAGTATGATTTAAACGTTTTGTACAATAGAAGAGAATATATTATTCTCTTCTATTATTCTTTTCTAATATAAAAGATACAAAGTGGAATCACATTCGTGATCAAAATGACAATTGGTTATTTTGCCATATATTGATCAAAAAAAATGGAATAGGAAACATAAAAAATAATTGTCATTCTTTTCTAACTAGATTTCTAGTACAAAAAGTTGTAAGAATGCTTAACCAGTTAAGTATTGAATTCCAAGAAAAATTTTTTTTATGCTATCGCTGTTGATATTAACTTGTTCTAAATTGGATAAAAAATAAAATATTATATTTATATTATTATATATTTTCTTATTGACGATTTAGGAGAAATGGATTATTCTTATTTCAAGAAGGCCGCTATGGTGAAATTGGTAAACACGCTGCTCTTAGGAAGCAGTGCTAAAGCTTCTCGGTTCGAGTCCGAGTGGCGGCATCTAATCTCATTTAAAACTGAGTATAGAATATAATGTATGCAATCTTGCAACTCTGAAATAAAATGAACTTTTCTTTTATGATAACTTATACTTTAGAACATATATTAACTCATATATCTTTTTCTATCATTTCCATTGTCATTTTGATTCAATTGATTACTTTATTTGAAATTGAGGTATTACGTGATTCATCAGAAAAGGGCATGATATCCCTTTTTTTTTCAATACTTGGATTATTAGTTTTTCGTTGGGTTTCTTTAGGACATTTACCATTAAGCAATTTATATGAGTCATTAATTTTTCTATCATTTATTTTTGCCATTATTTATATAATTCAAAATATACAAAAACAAAATATTAAAACGGATCTAAGGACAATAATTGCATCAAGTACTATTGTTATTCAAGGCTTTGCTACATCAGGTCTCTTAAAAGAAATGTATCAATACACAAACTTAGTACCTGCTCTCCAATCTCAGTGGTTGATGATGCATGTAAGTATGATGTTATTAAGTTATGCAGCTCTTTTATGTGGATCATTATTATCAGTTGCTTTTCTAGTCATTCAATTTCGCAAAAAGATTGATATTTCTTCTGAATTAGTTAAGAGCATTTCCGTTCCTTCATTATTGAATTATAACAAATCTCAAATCACTGAGCGCTTAGATTATTGGAGTTATCGTTTCATTAGTCTTGGTTTTATCTTTTTAACTCTAGGTATTCTTTGTGGAGCAATATGGGCTAATGAGGCATGGGGATCCTATTGGAATTGGGATCCAAAAGAAACTTGGGCATTTATTACTTGGGCTACATTTGCAATTTATTTACATACTAGAAAAAATCAAAATTGGAAAGGTATCAATTCGGCACTTGTTTCGTTTCTGGGATTTATGATAATTTGGATATGCTATTTTGGTATCAATTTATTAGAAATAGGTTTACATAGTTATGGCTCTTTTACATTACTGCCGAATTGAGCTACTATATGAAAATATGTAAAAGAAAAGCATCGATTCTTATTTACTGAAAATTTTTATTTTTGAGAACCATTTGACTGAATTATTCATTGATTCAAATGGTTCTCAAAAAAAGGAAAAACCCCTAAGGAAAATCCTTATCTTTTTTTCTTATGCAATACAGATAATTCATTCAAAAATAGGGAAATTAAGTAATCCATAATTATACATGAAAAATATTATCTATGGTAATAAGGAAATAATATAGTTTGTACCTTGTCAATTGATAGTGAAAGAACAAAATCAGGATACATACCAATTCCTATTATTGGTAGAAAAATACATATTGAAAGAAATAATTCTCGTGGTCCAGAATCAAAAAAAGGAGAATTTGAAAAATAAAATAACTTGTATCCATAAAACATTTGACGTAACATAGATAATAAATAAATGGGAGTTAATATCATTCCTATCGCCATTACAAAAGTAATTAAAATTTTTATCATTAAAAGATATTTTTGGCTAGTTATTAGTCCAAAAAAGACTACTAATTCCGCAAAAAATCCACTCATTCCTGGCAAAGCAAGAGAAGCCATAGCAAAGCTACTCAAAATGGTAAATCTTTTTGGCATACAAATGGATGCTCCTCCCATTTGTTCGAGATAAACAAGACGCATTCTATCACAACTCGTTCCAGCTAAGAAAAAGAGTGTAGCACCAATAAATCCATGAGAAAGCATTTGTAAAATCGCTCCATTAAGTCCCATATTGGTTATTGAGCCAATTCCTATAATTATGAAACCCATATGAGATACAGAAGAATAGGCTATTCTTTTTTTAAAATTGCGTTGACCAAGAGAAGTTGAAGCTGCATAGATTATTTGCAAGGTTCCTATTAACACTAACCAGGGAGAAAAAAAGTAATGAGCATGAGATAATAACTCCATGTTAATGCGAATTAACCCATATGCTCCCATTTTTAATAGGATTCCAGCTAAAAGCATACATGTGCTATAATGTGCTTCTCCATGAGTATCGGGTAACCATGTATGTAGGGGTATAATCGGTAATTTAACAGCATAAGCAAAGAGGAACCCAAAATACAATAGGATTTCCAATCCTACAGGATAGGATTGATTAATTAATTTTTCAAAATCCAATGTTGGTTCATTGGAACCATATATGCTCATGCCTAAAACTCCAATTAAGAAAAAGAGGGAACCTCCTGCAGTATACAAAATAAACTTTGTAGCTGAATAAAGACGTTTTTTTCCTCCCCACATGGATAAAAGTAAATAAACAGGAATTAACTCTAACTCCCACATGATAAAGAAAAGTAAAAGATCTCGAGAAGAAAATAAGCCAATTTGACCACTGTACATTACTAGCATCAGAAAATAGAATAGTCGCGAATTTCGGGTAACTGGCCAAGCTGCTAAAGTAGCTAAAGTAGTGATAAATCCTGTGAGTAAAATAGGTCCTATGGAAAGTCCATCAATTCCCAATCTCCAGTGAAAATCAAAGGTATCTATCCATCTGGAATCTTCCTTTAATTGGATTAATGGATCATCTAATTGGAAATGATAGCAAAAGGTATAAGTGATTAGAAGAAGTTCTATTAAACATATAGATATTGTATACCACTTATACACTTTACTTCCTCTATGTGGAAATAAGATCATTAGCGAACCCGCAAATATCGGCAAAACAACAAGTATTGTTAACCAAGGAAAATAACTCATGATAAAGTGGTAAAGAAAGGATACTTTTTGACCAAAAAAGCCCGTGCTCGATAAATCGATTTTATCAAGCACGGGCTTTTTCTGTAAAGAAAAATTCAATGATCTAAGTCCATTTTTAAAAATAGATTAATAAGATAGAGCCATGCTTCGAGTTGTTTCAGACCCTAAATAAACACGGACACTCAAAAAGTCTGTTGGGCAAGCGGATTCACATCTTTTACAACCGACACAGTCCTCTGTTCTTGGTGCAGAAGCAATTTGTTTGGCTTTACATCCGTCCCAAGGTATCATTTCCAATACATCCGTGGGACAAGCTCGTACACACTGAGTACATCCTATACAAGTGTCATAAATTTTTACTGAATGTGACATGGGATTGATAAAAAGGTGTTTTTAAGATAAAAAATCTTCGATCTGGTAAACTAGAATACTAAGAAAATTATATAACAAAATAAAGTACTAGGATTATTTTCACTTTGTCACTTTATTTCATTTACCGGATGAAGCAGTGATTTACGCTAATTGTAACTCTATTTTGTAATCTTTTTGTTAGAAAGCATAATAAAATGTCAAGAGACTCTGATTTGAGTTTGAAAATAATACCAATTTCACATGAAAAATCAAATTATCAAAGAAATTTCAATATTGAATATACAAAACTCATATTAAGAAAATTTTAAATTCTACTAAGGAATAAACGAATAATGCTAAATTCATAATATTATTATAGCTCTAACAAAAAGGATATAACAATTATATCAATAGCAATTCTTGTAAAATAAGTAAGAAATAATCAAATTAATTATTCAATAGATTGGATTGATTAATACGAGTGGATTTCCTATTACGATGGATTGAAGAAACAATAGCTAGTCCAATAGCAGCTTCAGCTGCTGCAATGGCTATAACAAAGATTGAGAAGATGTTGCCTTTTAATTGGCAATTATCTAATATATCAGAAAAGGTTACGAGATTGATATTAACTGAATTGATTATAAGCTCAAGACACATAATTGCTCTAACCATATTTCGACTTGTTATTAGTCCATAGAGACCAATAGCAAATAAATAGGCACTCAAAAAAAGTACATATTCAAACATTATTGACTAACTCCTTATCCATTTGGATTTATTTTAATAAGAATAAAAATTCAATCGATTATAATCAAGTAATTACACAACAATAGAAATTGTTTTTTTCGCAATAAATATGTATTCGCGCTAACTATTTCGAATTGGATGAGCAACGGAGTTGCTCATCCAATTCGAAATAGGAAATGTAACTCATTTTTTTTCACAATTTCCATATTATTTATTGCCGAGCCATAGCAATTGCACCTATCAAAGAAATTAAAAGAATTATAGAAGTGAGTTCAAAGGGAAGAAAATAATCTGTTGATAAATGAATCCCTATTTGTTGAACACTATTTATGAGATCCTGTTCGATAATTTGGTTTGATCGTGTAGTCCAAATAATTCCGTACCAAGAAGTATCGAGTATAGCAGTTATTAACGAAAAAAGAAGAGTTGTGCAAACCACGGAGGTAACTCCATTTCCGATGGTCAAAAGATAAGAACTTTTGGAATATTCTGAACCATTCATGAACATTACAGCAAATATGATCAAGACATTGATAGCTCCCACATAGATAAGAAGTTGTACAGCAGCTACAAAATAGGAATTTGATAAAATATAGAATAAAGATATACAAAAAAGAACCAATCCCAAAGAAAAAGCAGAATAAATTGGATTGGTAAATCGTACTACTCCTAAACTTCCTAATACAAGAACTGATCCCAGAAATATAACAAAAAGATCATGTATTGGTTCAGGTAAATCCATTATGTAAAAAAAGAAAAAAATTGGAACTATTTCATGAACGTACTAATTAGTTGAGGAAAATAAATCCCTATTGATTTATATAATATATCTACTACTCAATAGCAAAAGGTTAATGAACCTTTTACTCTTCTTAATAAATTTTAGTAATCAGTAATCCTTTTTGAATCAATGGATTTATTTTTGTATATTTGGATTGGAGTAGAATTCCTAACTGTTTCAATTGTGTAATCCCCAATTATTGAGATTGGTAAACGACCCAAAGCAATTTGATTATAATTCAGTTCATGACGATCATAAGTAGAAAGTTCATATTCTTCAGTCATTGATAAACAATTTGTTGGACAATATTCAACGCAATTACCACAAAATATACAAATTCCAAAATCAATACTATAATTGAGCAATTTTTTCTTTTTAATATCTTTTTCAAATGTCCAATCAACAACGGGTAGATTTATTGGGCATACACGGACACATACTTCGCAAGCAATACATTTATCGAATTCAAAGTGAATTCGACCCCTAAAACGCTCTGTTGTGATAGATTTTTCATAAGGATATTGAATAGTTATAGGGAATCGATTCGTATGAGATAAGGTAATTATAAAACTTTGACCAATATACCTTGCGGTTCGTATTGTTTGTTGACCATAATTCATGAAGCTAATTATCATAGGAAACATATCATAAAGATTTATGAAGAATTGATGTTTATTTCTCTTGTTTTAGATAGAAATAAAAAGTGGTATTATTTTATTTGGATTCCGTTATTTATAACAAATCTTTATACTTATAGTGAAACAAGTTGGAAAGAAGTTGTTAATAATAAATTACCTAGAGAAATAGGTAAAAGAAATTTCCATCCAAGATTTAACAATTGATCCATTCTTATCCTGGGTAAAGTCCATCGTGTTGTGATAGAAATAAAGAGAAACAAAAAAGATTTAGCTAATGTAATAAGGATATTTATTGTGATTCCAACAATTTCAGCCATTTTTTTGATTCCAAAAAGGTTGGAGTTAGGAATAGATATGTAAGGAATGGAAAAATCCCATCCGGCTAAATAAATAATTGTTACAAACAAGGAAGAAACCAATAAATTCAAATAAGAAGCAAGGTAAAATAGAGCATATTTGATACCCGAATATTCGGTTTGATAACCTGCCACTAATTCCTCCTCTGCTTCTGGTAAATCAAAAGGTAATCTTTCACATTCAGCTAAAGAGGAAATTATAAAAATAATAAATCCTATAGGCTGACGCCATAGATTCCACCCCCAAAAACCATATTTTGACTGTGCTTCAATTATATCAACTGTACTTGAACTATTAGATAATTATAGTCGATAAGAAAATTACTTTTATCATCGCTATTTCAAAACCGTACATGAAATTTGCATCTCATACGGCTCCTCTATGGTCACAAAAATATAAGGAAAGGGATGTTTTTTCAATATTCTCATTTACTAATTATGGATAGAAGAATAATAAAGATAAAAGGGAAAAAAGAGACCAAAGAAATTCTGTCTGCGATAAAAAAAGATGCTCCAGAATGGATCTCCTACTTTATTGTATAATGAAAACATATCTTTGTAGTAATAACTTACCCTTTAAATAAAATATCTGCGATTGTACAAGTGAATAAAAAATGGATAAATTCAAGGAAATAGTTTCCTAGTAATCTACGTTATATCAATCAATAAATAAAAAAAAGTAATTGTTATTATAGTGATTCCATTTCTATCCCTATTTATATTTATAAATACGAATCGGAAAAGATGGAAAAAGCATCTTAACATTTTACTATATATATTTTTTTATTGATTTTTTTTATTATGTATTTTTTTCCTGTTCTTCTTTCTCAAAAAAAGACTTCAAAAAATAAAGAATTAATTCGTTCTTGATAGTTATTTTATCAATAAGTGAATAGGAATATACTCTAGATCGGAATCGTACGGAAGTACTTCTTGATTATTTCTACTCATTTCAAGTCCTTATTATGATTCCTTTTACAAAATACCTTACATTATCTACATTACAAATCCTTTATGTATTTTTGTGTTTCTAATCGCCCACTTACTTTGGATTGATCCCTAGTATGGTATAATAATATAAAAGAGACTTTCATTTAAACTTCATACAGTTGATCCTTTATTTGCACCCGCTTCAAGATGTTATTAAAAAAGAACAATCTTGGGATAAAAAGTTTACATAGCTTAGATTTACACCAACTTTATTCTTGTACATAGGGAATGAGATTTTTTTGTACTACAAAGAGATAGATTGTTCTTTTTTCACTCATATAACTATCTAATTTAAGTCATCGACTCAAATGAATATTTGAATCAAACAATAAATTGAACCGATTCTTCCTTTATTCTTAATCTTACTAATTTTATAGAAAAAGAAAACGATTCCTATTATAACGAATCACACGTAGAGATATTGATAATACACATAAAGTTAATGGTATTTCATAACTAATCGATTGAGCAGTAGCTCGTAGACCACCTAAAAAAGAATATTTATTATTTGATCCATACCCTGACATAAGAAGACCAATAGGGGCAAGACTCAAAAAAGCAATCCATAAAAAAACACCTATATTGAGATCTGCTAAAATAAGACGACGACTCAAAGGAATTACTAAATAACTCAATAAAATAGATATTATTGCTATAGATGGTCCGATACTAAATAAAAAAAGATCGCTCCGAGATGGAAAAATATCCTCTTTTAAAAGCAATTTAGCACCATCCGCTATAGCTTGAAGAATTCCCAATGGACCAGTATATTCAGGTCCAATACGTTGTTGTATCGCTGCCGATATCTCTCTTTCTAACCAAACAATTACTAATACCCCTATGGTGATTGCCAATATAAGGGTAAGAATGGGTCCAATCCATAGTATTCCATAGACTTCTTTGAAAAATTCCAATGTAAAAAACGAATGGATAATTTGCACTTCCTTTGTATTTGTATCAATTATCATTTCAACGATCAACTTCTCCCATAATAATATCTATACTACCCAATATTGTCATGATATCGGCCAGTTTCATTTTTTTCACAAGTTCAGGAAGGATTTGCAAATTAATAAAACCCGGTGGACGAATTTTCCATCTCCATGGGAAGACGTTATTATCTCCTATCAAATAAATTCCTAATTCCCCTTTTGGGGCTTCTACTCTCACATAAAGTTCTTGTTTTGATAATTCAAAATTAGGTGATGGTTTTTTACTGATAAATCTATACTCAAAATCATTCCATTCCAAATTGTTAATTTTCTCAAAGCGACGGATTTCCAAGTTCTCATAAGGCCCCCCAGGAATTCCTTCTAGAGCTTGTTGAATAATTTTTATGGATTCTCCCATTTCGCCAATTCTTACTAAATAACGAGCTAATGAATCTCCTTCTTTTTGCCATTGAACTTCCCAGTCAAATTCATTGTAACACTCATAGGTATCGATTTTACGAAGATCCCATTGTATTCCAGAAGCGCGTAACATCGGCCCTGATAAACCCCAATTTAATGCTTCTTCTTCACTGATAATACCAATTCCTTCAACTCGTTCCAAAAAAATAGGATTATGTGTAATAAGTTCTTGATATTCAACAATTTTGCGTGAAAAATAATTACAAAAATCTAAACATTTATCTAACCATCCATAAGGTAAATCTGCAGCTACTCCTCCGATGCGAAAATAATTATGCATCATTCGCATACCTGTAGCAGCTTCAAATAAATCATATACCAATTCTCTTTCTCTAAATATATAGAAAAAAGGAGTTTGTGCACCAATATCTGCCATAAAAGGTCCAAGCCATAACAAATGAGAAGCGATGCGGCTCAATTCCAACATGATTATCCTGATATAACTGGCTCTTTGAGGTATTTGAACATTTTCCAACTGTTCTGGTGCATTTACTGTTATTGCTTCGGTAAACATAGTAGCTAAATAATCCCATCGTGTTACATAAGGTAAATATTGTATAATTGTTCTATTTTCCGCTATTTTTTCCATTCCTCTGTGTAAATAACCTAATACGGGTTCACAATTAATAACATTTTCACCGTCGAGAGTAACAATTAGTCGAAGAACACCATGCATTGAGGGGTGTTGAGGACCCATATTGACTATCATTAACTCTTTTCTTGTAATGGGTAAAGTCATATCTTTTATTCCTTAATTCCTTATTTCAAGGAATTGATAAATTAATTATAAAAGGAAAAATTTTCATGCTAAAATAATTACAAAAAAAATGTAAAAATTAACATGCTTTGATTTCCCGAATATTTAATTTATCAATTAATTTTTTATAACGTACTCGATTTTTTTTTGACAAATAATCTAAAAGTCGTTGTCGTTTTCCCAAAACTTTTCGTAGACCCCTTTGTGATAGAAAATCCTTTTTGTGTAATTTTAAATGTGAAGTTATCTTTTGTATCTTATTGGTGAAACCCCATATTTGGAATTCAATAGAATCCTTGTTGACTTCTTTTTCCTCTTGTGAATTGATGGAAATAAATGCATTTTTGATCATAAATCCAATTATTTTACTACTCTCCTTATTTTTTTTCTTTAATTTTTCTTTTGATTTGTTTTTTATTATTCTTTTTTAAGTGATTTTTCTATTCTACACACATTCTTTAAAATTATTCATATAGTACTTTTTTACTCTATCCAAATCAAATGAAATATTTAATGAAATATTTGATTTGGATAAAAAAGTCTAATTCTTTTTGGTATAAATAATATTTGTATTTGTTAACTTGAATTTTACAAAAAAATGAGTTGAATTGACATAATAGACTGTGAAATGGATATCCGTTATTGAAACGAAAAAAGTTTACATGTGCAATATCCTTTTTGTTTTGGCCAAACAAAAATGGAAGGTTAATAAGACATAAAAGATGGAATAATTCTACAATTTTGGATATAGATATATTCTTAACATACTGAAACGACTGCCGTTTTGGGTATCAAACCAATAGCGATTTATACAAGCTAAATCCTCTAATCGATAGTTAGGCCAAAGAAATAATCTGTATTTCACAAATGGATTTGGATCTATATTAATATTGGAATTCACAAATTGTGTATGTTTTTTTTTAGAGTTTATTATGTTTTTTTCATTGCAGAAGGATGGATTAATGTCTATATTATTCAAAATAAGGTAATTTAAACAATTTAATATTCTCCATTCTCTACGTCCTTGTTGAGATAACATATTCTCATAAAAAATAAAAGTATAATCAGTTTTTTCTTCATTTATGACCATATTCATAGGTCGTAGAATCCCTTTTTCCAAATTTTCCTTATTGCAATTTTTATGGTTTTTGTACTTATCTTTCTTCTCAGCCCATGAAATAGTTATAATTTGATATATAATCCATTTTCTATCTTTTGTTTGAGATAAACAAATAGGTTCAATAAGGAATATTCCTTCTTTTATTAATTCAGTAAGATCAAACTGATTATGAATCAACATAATATCCAGATCCATTTCTCCTCTTTGAATCGAAGATATAGTAATTTCTTTTAGATCTTGAAGTTTTAGTAAAAGACAAAATACTTTGATATTATTAACTATTCTCTGGTTCAATGAATTATTATTCCATCTTAATTGAAAAATAAAGCCTTTTTGAAGCAATAAATCAAATTCTTTTTCTTTGTTTTTATTATATTTTTTTCTTTTTTTAATTGGAATATCTGAGTTTATATCATATTTTTCTTTTTTTTTTTTTTCTGAAAGTGAAGGTTTGATTAATTTTTCTTTATTTTCCAATTTAACTTTTTTTTTTCCATTCGATGATATTAGAATATTATTTTTTTTTATATTGGGAGTGTTATCAAAAAGAATTAATTGGATTGGTATAAGCCAAGGTTTCATTTGATATACATCAAAAGATAATATCAATTCTGGAAATAACCAAGGTTCCATAGTTAATACATTATCATAAGCTTTCTCTTTATTCATTCCCATCCAATTAAAAAAAATATTATTTATATTGAATGAGTTATTCTTTTGATAAGTTGGAATCAAAAAAGAAAGAATTCTATAATCAATCCATTTTCTATCAAAATGATTTTTATATGTATATATAATATATCCTTCTTTTCGAAGATAATTGATATCTATATTTAGTGATCGATCAAAATCTTTTGGTAATTTTGGTATATTTGAATTATTTCTAGTTAAGTTTTTTTTTAATCTTGATTCATAAATAGTAAAATTTTCCTTAATGCCATAATTATAATGGAGATACTCATATAATAAAAGGTGATATTTGCCATTTTTTTTTTCTTTTTGACTTGGCAATGAATCTCTTACATGGTCATTTTCTTTTACGGAATAAATATTCTTTTCTTTTTTATATAACTCCAATGAAATTGGATATTTCTTTTGTATCATATCACTTTCATTTCTTTTTCTTTGCCATTTTTTGTCAAATAAGTCGTATTGATAATTGAATTTTAACCAGTCTTTCCATTCGATTATTTTAGATTTCATCTTTTTGTTATGATTTAAGTTCCAATCAAATATCCTTTGTTTAATAAAATAGTCTTTTATTTGAGTCTTAAAAAGTGGATAGACTCCTTTATCTTGAATTAGAGATCTAAAAAGATATTTATTAAATAATGAAATTTGCGATAATTTGTAAAGTACATATGCTTGGGACAAGTAAGATAAGCCAAAATGGATGATATTATCACTAATATTGGTATTAGAAAACCTTTTTTTTTGATCGATTTCATCCTTTTTTTTTTGGTGGATTTTATCCATAGAAATGTCTTTATCGCTCAATTTAGGAATTGACTCAAACGAAATTGTGAAATAGATCTCATCAAAATAGATTATAAATAAAAAAATATTTATATATAATCTCTGAATGAATGATTTTGTCAAATGATGTGATTTACGTATTAATCTTATTAATATTTTAAAAATATTTTTATTTGATTCTCCTCTTTTATTTAAATCTAAAACTAGTTTTTCTTTATCTTTTTTAACTTGTTCTATTTGATTTTTTATTGTGACTTTTCGATTATGAATATCTTTATTTTTTTTTTCTATTAGTGATGATGATAATCCATTTATGGATTGAGATCCAATAGTCGAGTCATAACTCATTTTATTATTTTTCTTTGAATCTCTTTTTTTTTTATCCTCAATGGGTTCATATACTCTTACTTTTCTTAATTCCAATAATGAAAAGAGGTTTAACTTTTCCAATTCTTTCATCACTCTTTTTATAATTATTTCTGGATTCTTGATGGGGTATTTTTTTTTTTCTTTTAAAAACAGGAAAAATATTTTTCTTGTTCTTATCATTTTTTTTTTTAGTTCTTGATAAATAGGTTTTAAAAAAGAAAGTTGTTTTTGAGTTCGAGGATTTCCAAAAGGAAATTCAGCTTCCATTCCCAAAATAGTTAAAAAAAAAAAATCATTTTTTTCTTTCATTTGATTTTTAAGAGATAATTCTCTTTTGGATCTTCTCCATGGTTTAAGACGGAAAGGGAAGAGAATCTTTATTTGAATACCCTCTGTTAACCAGTTTGGTGGGAATTCTGTTTCTGAGAATTGAACACCATTATAGGTACATTTCACATGTATTTCTCGATTCCAATCTTTGAAATCTTCATCCAATTCAGGATTTTGTAATAATAAAATACGGCCAATATTTTTCACTATTATTAAAGTAATAAGTACAACGTATTTTCTGAGAAAAGATTGAGTTACTAACAATAAGCTTCTTATTGTTTGAGCAAATGGAATACTATCCCAAGCTTCCGCTATTTCTATACTTTCTTTTTCTTCTTTATTCTGTTCCTTTTTTCTTTTGCTTACTTCGTCTTCTTCAAGATGCAAAATTTTGTATTCTTCTTCTTTTTTCGTAAAATTTCTAAAAAGTACATTCTGAATTTCAACAATATTCAAAGCATACAAAAAAGGGAATTTCTCTATTCGATCTAAAAAAAGTGGAGAATGCACATTGGCTTGAAAAACTTTCCAAATAGCTATTTTACGTCTTTGAGCACGCATAGA